TAAAAATGATTGAAGTTTTTCTATTTGGAATCGTCTTAGGTCTAATTCCCATTACTTTGGCTGGATTATTCGTGACTGCATATTTACAATATAGACGTGGCGATCAGTTGGACCTTTGATTAATTAATATCTCTTTCCTTTTTTTTTTTGACTCACCCCCCCTCTTTATTAATTCATTTAATTGAATCTAGGGGAGGTCAAGTCAGATTGCTATTGAATTTTTTTATTTCAATTTTGGTTTGGTGTCATTTATTTTCTACCTAACAAGAGCAGAATCACGCTCTGTAGGATTTGAACCTACGACATTGGGTTTTGGAGACCCACGTTCTACCGAACTGAACTAAGAGCGCTTTCTTATCACAATAAGATAAGGCTGTAATAGAAAGGGGAGGATTCTTTTATATATATAAAGGATATCTTGCACACCTATACTATTATACTATTATATATGATCTAGAATAATAGTATTAAAGATTCTGTATGCTCAATTTTAATTGATCTAAAATTGCTCCTTCGTTACTGCTCAAAGGAGAAGTAATAGGTAGGGATGACAGGATTTGAACCCGTGACATTTTGTACCCAAAACAAACGCGCTACCAAGCTGCGCTACATCCCTTTCAATTGGTTTATAGTGTCATTATAGAGAATCCCTGTCTTGTTTTCCACACTTTGAATTCCTATATTGATATAGAATATCAATTTTTCTTGCTACTTCCCCTTTTTTATCTCATATTATATAAGGACCCTATAACAAATTAATTTATTAATAAATTAATCTTTTTTGTGGAAATTCTTGGGTGGAAAGTTACATATTTTTCTGTTTTAAGAAAATGAAAATCTTATCTATCAAATAATTGTCCATTTTAATTTGGATTAGGGATTTCGCATCCAAATAGATAAAAAGAAGTGGTCCTTAACTACATATTCATCTGATTATATATCTAGTACCATATTGTAATACAATAAAAAGGGGGTTTTAAATGCGAGATCTAAAAACATATCTTTCCGTAGCACCAGTACTAAGTACTCTATGGTTTGGTTCTTTAGCAGGTTTATTGATAGAGATCAATCGTTTATTCCCGGATGCGTTAACATTTCCTTTTTTTTCATTCTAGTTATTTATTGGCGTGGGACGGGGTGAAGGAGATTAGAGATACAATCAAATATCTGATCCCCCCCCTTTTTTTTTTTTCGCTTTTTAGAATAAGGGATAGTAGATTCAACCGCACCGAAATTCGGGGTTCAGGCTCCAATTAAATTACTAGTCGAGGAAAAACGGAAATGCGGCTAAGGCAACATCTATCAAATATTCTACACTACAAAAGGGCTTCAATTAAATACTCCACTGTGATTCTATTCTAAATTATTCTGATTCTAAATCTAAAAAAATTAGAAATCATTGTATTACTTATTATTTACTATAATCTTTTTTTATAGATTTCAATTTATTACTATGAAATCATTCCTAATTTGATTTTTAGTTAGCAACTTTTTTTTTCTTATTTGTTTTTGACCCTAAAATCAATAGGATAGGGTGGGGTGGATTAAAACCTAAAGGGGGTTCATGGCTAAGAGTAAAGATGTCCGAGTAACGATTATTTTGGAATGCACCAATTGTGTTCGAAACGGTATTAATAAAGAATCAACGGGCATTTCCCGATATATTACTCAAAAAAATCGACACAATACGCCCAGTCGATTGGAATTGAGGAAATTCTGTCCCTATTGTTACAAACATACAACTCACGGGGAGATAAAGAAATAGATAAAATCGAGTGCCTGTATGTCATATGTTACCGCTCTCTCAAGGAATATTAAAATATGACTTACTTTAGGTATAGAATTAGTTATATGTAATGCCACTATTAGTACATAGAATAGATTATTCTTTTTTTTTCTATATAATTATTTATTACATATACATAAATCTAGAATAATGAATAAACAAAGCAAATCTTTTAAATTCCATAATTTGGTCCGATCTAAATAGGACTAAATTAGATTTTCAAATTTAAGAATTAGAAATATGGATAAGGATAGGATTTTTATTTTTAGAGATAAGGAATAAACAAATTATGGATAAATCCAAGCGATCTTTTCGTAGGCGTTTGCCCCCGATCCAATCGGGGGATCGAATTGATTATAGAAACATGAGTTTAATTAGTCGATTTATTAGTGAACAAGGAAAGATATTATCTAGGCGAGTAAATAGATTGACTTTAAAACAACAACGATTAATTACTATTGCTATAAAACGAGCTCGTATTTTATCTTTGTTACCCTTTCTTAATAATCAGAAACAATTTGAAAGAGGGGAATCGGTCGCTAGAACTAGAGGTCTTAGAACTAGAACTAAATAAAAAAAGTGTGCTTATCCTTCCATTTTCAATTGAATCAAAATTCAAATCCGAACTCAAGCGTAGGTTGATGTTTTATTCGAAAAATCCGAAAATAAAACAAACTGAAATTCCCTTGTAATGTTGTAAGAATAATAAAAATAAAAGAATCGAGTCGGGAAAGGAAAATCCTTTTTTTTGCTCTTTTTGTTTTGATGACCTTATCATCATCATCATCTTTTTTCGTACTAATTTCTATTCCACCCTCTCCGAGTTTATTCTCGAGGAAACTCCATTTAAAGTATTCCGGTGGATTCCTTCCGATTCACTTATTCTTTTTCTTTATTAATATTTTTTTTAATAAATCGCTTTGGAAATCATATAAAGACAATTCCTATTTAATATAGCTATTTGTGCAAGTATTTTACGATTAAGAAGCAACTGCTTACGGTACAGGTTGTGTAGTAGTGTACTATACCTATAGGATACCGATTCCGCGCGAATTGCTGCATTTATTCGAGTGATCCACAAACGACGAAAATCTCTTTTTTTCCTACCTCTATCCCGATGCGCCGAAAACAAAGCTCTTATTCTTTGTTGAATAATAGTTTGAGTCACTTTTGAATGAGCCCCTCGAAAACCTGATACAAAGAAACGCATTTTTGTTCGACGTCTCCGAGCTATATATCCTCGTTTAATTCTGGTCATTGAAGAAAAGAAACTTTGATGAATAACTCATTCTTTCTTTCGGTTATTCTTTTTCCCTTTACTAGTCTATTAATAACAAAACGGATTCTTCCAATGTATAAAATAAAAATTCCAATGGCTTTTGCTACTATAACCGTCCCGACCACGAGTTTTTGCCTTTTTTAGGCATTTTATTTTGCCTATAAATAAGAACTTAAATATTAGGTATAAAAAAAGCATAATCACTCAAAGAGTAGTAAATAGAAATGGCTAACTAGTGGGTTCCATCGTCTCTATGGTTACTTCTTAAACGGTGAGGTCCTCTCTATACACCGGAGCTCCTTACTTCATTTAATCAATGAATGCTATGGGTAACTTGTACAATTCACACTTTTTGGCTCTACCCCCCATGTCCAATAATAGATCTTTCACAATCAGAGACCTATCTTATACAGTAACGGTATTCAATTATGAAAATGAGTTGGGTAGCTGACCCTCTTAGTCCGTTCTTGGAAGCATAATTTTTTCCCTTTTCAAATAGGATTTTAACCGCTTAATGGATAAGCATTTGCTACCAATGGATACTTTTTTTTCATCTTAAATTACAAATGGAAGTGATTGGATTTGCACCAATGGAAACCATAAATTTGGTACACAGTAAGATATGTTAAATCTATCTTTTTTATTTTTTAGATAGTGAAGAGAAGTATTTACTGGTACTGATCATTGATACTGAAAAAGAAAGGGTTGACTTTTGTTTCAGCTCATGATCGGAACGAGTCGCACATACACCCTAGTACATGTTCCTCGACGTTGAGGACATCCCCCAAGAGCAGGGGATTTCGTGGCATTTCTGATTGGCTGTCTTGCCTTTCTAATAAGTTGTTTAATAGTTGGCATGCTAAACCATATACATAATGGGCTGGTTTAGATCGATCCTAACCGGATGAAATTCTAAATTCCTTCTTTTGATGTTGAATATTATATAGAAATAGAATATTAACCCCTTACCTTACCTTACCTTAAGGTTAACTTTTCTTAACTGAAGTGGTTAAGAAAAGTTAAGAAAGAAGGAATAAGATAAGGAAGGGGGTTAAATCACTTAACTTTCAATTGTGAATTTGCGTTAAATCGATGCTATTCTGACAATGACATTATCCGATATTATCAACAATTCCATGATCTTTGGCTTCTGTTGCTGACATAAAACTATCTCTTTCCAGGTCGCGCCATATAGCAAACATGCTCTGGCCCGTTTGGTCTACATAAGCCGTTATGATGCTGTTGCGAATGCGTATTAGTTCGTCAGTTTCCATGGTATATTGTCCCGTTTTTTCGTCACAATAAGCGGAAGCGGGTTGATGCATCATTACCCTAGCGTGAGGGAATGCCGTACGTTTGGAACGTTTTCCTCCGACTAAGATAAAGGATGCCACTGAAGCGGCCAATGACACGCACGTTGTAGACACATTTAAGCATTGCATAGTATCGTAAAGAACTAGTCCGGGAACTACAGATCCACCAGAAGAGTTTATAAACAAAAAGATATCTCTGGTATCAAACTCCCCACCAAGATACAACATAAGAGAAACAAGTTGATTCGAGATCTCGCTCCCAACATCTTGGAATAAAAAAAGATTTCTTTGTTGATAAAGTCCGTTGTATAAATCAACCCAAGATGCATCTTCGTCTTCAGGCATTCTGAAAGGTACTTTTGGCATACCAAGCGGCATAAACTAAAAGAAAAAAGAATTAAATACTCAATTTCACTTTGATATGGAAGCGTAACAATGGATTTATTGTCTTAATACCATTGGTCTTTAGTTTATCCTATTTTTTATTTTAATCCTATTTTTATTTTATACATAGATTGAATAATAGTCAAGGTCATAAAAAAAAAGAAAACAGAATGAATGAAAAAGAATTCTTACGAATGTGCCCTTTGAATGATGAACAAATATGGGCACATTCGTTCATAGAAAATGAGATTAACCCCCATTGCGTATTGATACTTATCGGATATAGAATAGATCTGCTTCTCTTTTTCTTCTTCTGAACCAGACTCTTCCATTACATTATTTAGTAAATTAAATATCGAACAAAGCGTAATCTTTTCTCCGAAATAGTCCACCGAGGGGGAGGTACGCAGCCTATTCCAATGCAATAAAGTTACAGAGTGTCTATTTTTCGTTGATAAAGGGGTATTTCCATGGGTTTGCCTTGGTATCGTGTTCATACCGTCGTATTGAATGATCCTGGCCGTTTGCTTTCTGTTCATATAATGCACACAGCCCTGGTTGCTGGTTGGGCCGGTTCGATGGCTCTATATGAATTAGCAGTTTTTGATCCTTCTGACCCCGTTCTTGATCCAATGTGGAGACAGGGTATGTTTGTTATCCCCTTCATGACTCGTTTAGGAATAACCAATTCATGGGGCGGTTGGAGTATTACAGGGGGGACTATAACCAATTCGGGTATTTGGAGTTACGAAGGTGTAGCCGGAGCACATATTGTGTTTTCTGGCTTGTGCTTCTTGGCAGCTATTTGGCATTGGGTGTATTGGGATCTGGAAATTTTTAGCGATGAGCGCACAGGAAAACCTTCTTTGGATTTGCCCAAGATCTTTGGAATTCATTTATTTCTCTCAGGAGTGGCTTGTTTTGGTTTTGGCGCATTTCATGTAACAGGATTATATGGTCCTGGAATATGGGTGTCCGATCCTTATGGGCTAACTGGAAAGGTACAACCTGTAAATCCAGCATGGGGTGTGGAAGGTTTTGATCCTTTTGTTCCGGGAGGAATAGCCTCTCATCATATTGCAGCGGGGACATTGGGCATATTAGCGGGCTTATTCCATCTTAGTGTTCGCCCGCCCCAACGTTTATACAAAGGATTACGTATGGGAAATATTGAAACCGTCCTTTCCAGTAGTATCGCTGCTGTCTTTTTTGCGGCTTTTGTTGTTGCTGGAACTATGTGGTATGGTTCATCAACGACTCCCATCGAATTATTTGGTCCTACTCGTTATCAATGGGATCAGGGATACTTCCAGCAAGAAATATATCGAAGGGTTAGTGCTGGGCTAGCCGAAAATCAAACTTTATCCGAAGCTTGGTCTAAAATTCCCGAAAAGTTGGCTTTTTATGATTACATTGGCAATAATCCGGCGAAAGGGGGATTATTCAGGGCGGGTTCAATGGACAACGGGGATGGGATAGCCGTTGGGTGGTTAGGACACCCTATCTTTAGAGATAAAGAAGGGCGTGAACTTTTTGTTCGTCGTATGCCTACTTTTTTTGAAACATTTCCGGTTGTTTTGGTAGACGGAGATGGAATTGTTAGAGCCGATGTCCCTTTTAGAAGGGCAGAATCAAAGTATAGTGTTGAACAAGTAGGTGTAACTGTTGAGTTCTATGGTGGCGAACTTAATGGCATAAGTTATAGCGATCCTGCTACTGTGAAAAAATATGCTAGACGTGCTCAATTGGGTGAAATTTTTGAATTAGATCGTGCTACTTTGAAATCTGATGGTGTTTTTCGTAGCAGTCCAAGAGGTTGGTTTACTTTTGGACATGCCTCGTTTGCTCTGCTCTTCTTTTTCGGGCACATTTGGCATGGTGCTAGAACCCTGTTCAGAGATGTTTTTGCTGGTATTGATCCGGATTTGGATGCTCAAGTAGAATTTGGAGCATTCCAAAAACTTGGAGATCCAACTACAAGAAGACAAGTAGTTTGATTCAAGATTGCTTTGTCATTTTGGCTTCTATTTTTTCTTTTCTGTTTGTGATTTGACATAGGCTTAGGTTGCTGGAAAAATCTTGATTTCAATCACTACCTTTTTATCCCCGCTTTTTCTCCAGGAGATGATCCAAAATAAACAGGCATGGAAGCTATAATTGTAAACCACAATCGAATTTATGGAAGCATTGGTTTATACATTTCTTTTAGTATCGACTCTAGGGATCATTTTTTTCGCTATCTTTTTTCGAGAACCGCCTAAAGTTCCAACTAAAAAATGAAATGATTTTTCATTCCCTCAGTTAAAGTAATGAGCCTCAAAATATTCTATTTTGAGGCTCATTATTTTAACTAGTCCCCGTGTTCCTCGAATGGATCTCTTAGTTGTTGAGAGGGTTGCCCAAAGGCAGTATATAAGGCGTACCCAGTAAAACTTACAAGTAAACCAGATATAGAAATGGCGACTAAGGTTGCTGGTTCCATTATTATAAAATTTCAAGACCACAATGGATCTATGATAAGATCGTTTATTTACAACGGAATGGTATACAAAGTCAACAGATCTCATTGAATACAAAATAAGATTTATTATGGCTACACAAACTGTTGAGGGTAGTTCTAGATTTAATCCAAGGCCAAAGCCAACTACTATAGGGTCTTTTTTGAAACCATTGAATTCGGAATATGGTAAAGTGGCCCCTGGATGGGGAACGACTCCTTTGATGGGTATTGCAATGGCTCTATTTGCAGTATTCCTATCTATTATTTTGGAGATTTATAATTCTTCTGTTTTACTGGATGGAATTGCGATGAATTAGATTCACAAGAACTGCGAAGCCCGAGTTTTTCAATCAAAAAAAAGCGAATAGGTCTCGTATTTTAGCCCATGTTTTTTGGCAGTTCGACCGCAAAATTTATTTTTTTTTCTGTATTTCCGGAATATGAGTGTGCGACTTGTTATAATTGATCCTATTGATAGTACAGAAAAAGGGATCTGTCGTCTTGATAGAGATCGTTTTAGCCCGTCGAATATTCATTTTAGTATCTGGAGCACGGAATATATGAAATAGATCACGAAGTGTTCGAACTACGATTCATATTGAATATTCAAACCAAACCTCGCAGCCGGACTAAAAAAAAAAAATTCAAAGAAAATGAATTCTAAATAGAAAGATTTTTTATTCTTTCAAATTCTAATTTCTTTATGTTTATTTTGATCAAAGGACAAAGCTTTCTTTCTATTGTTCTATCTAATCATTAAATAAGTTGATGATTCAATGGTTCTTACTCAGGGAATCTTTGTGCTTAGTTTCAAGATTTTTTTATTGAATTATCGTGGTTCTAGTATGAATCTGGGGTTTCAATTGATTCATAGGGTCTTAACAAGATAATGCCTATCAATAATAAAGTAAATAATCACTAATAAAGAAAAAAAGTGATATTCCAATAATAAATCAAAGCAAAGAAAAATAAATTAGGTAGGTAAAGAGAAGATTCAAGAGGCCTGTAATGATCAACATAAAGACGAATGCGCCGACTTGAGTTTTTGGCATTCTAATTACAAAGAAAAGAAGGGCTATTTTTACTTGTTTGTATCTTTTCTTTAGATAAAAAAGATTGAATGAAAGGGTGAAGAAGTTTCAAACTTTCAATTCTGTCTTCCTTTCCGTCAGCCAGTATTGGGGTGTTTTTTTTTTGAGCCGTACGAGATGAAATTCTCATATACGGTTCTAAGAGGGGGAGTCCTCGTTCTTGGTTTACCTATCTCAATAAAGTCTATGATTGGTTCGAAGAACGTCTCGAGATTCAGGCGATTGCAGATGATATAACTAGTAAATATGTTCCTCCTCATGTTAACATATTTTATTGTCTAGGAGGAATTACGCTTACTTGTTTTTTAGTACAAGTAGCTACAGGGTTTGCTATGACTTTTTACTATCGTCCAACTGTGACTGAGGCCTTTGCTTCTGTTCAATACATAATGACTGAAGCTAACTTTGGTTGGTTAATCCGATCGGTTCATCGATGGTCGGCAAGTATGATGGTCTTAATGATGATCCTGCACGTATTTCGTGTTTATCTCACGGGTGGTTTTAAAAAACCTCGGGAATTAACTTGGATTACGGGCGTAGTTCTGGGTGTATTGACGGCATCTTTTGGTGTAACAGGTTATTCTCTACCTCGGGACCAAATTGGCTATTGGGCAGTTAAAATTGTAACAGGCGTACCGGACGCTATTCCAGTAATAGGATCGCCTTTGGTAGAGTTATTACGTGGAAGTGCTAGTGTAGGACAATCCACTTTGACCCGTTTTTATAGTTTACACACTTTTGTATTACCTCTTCTTACTGCCGTATTTATGTTAATGCATTTCTTAATGATACGTAAGCAAGGCATTTCTGGTCCTTTATAAAGAATATAGATCAGATCATAGATATTTTGAATTTATTATTTATCTTATTAGTTGGAGGAGGAATATATATATATATATATATATAGTATTTCATTGCTACAAATATGGATTATTAAAAAAAAAAAATAAGACATGTGTTTGGATATTTCCTTTCAACTCTACAAGATTCTATTATTTATTTGACATGAATAGTTGAGGGGAATTCTCCGAAGAGAAAGTGGATTATGGGAGTGTGTGACTTGAACTATTGATTGGAGCCGTGCAGAAGTATTTCTTTCTCTGCTACATTAGAATTCACAACCAAATGTATCTTTGTTCCAACCGCCGTGTAAGTTCCATACCATACAAAGGATAGGCTGGTTCACTTGAAGAGAATCTTTTCTATGATCAGACCTGACCGATATCTTGCATGAACGGGCTCCGTAAGATCCAGTAGAATAAGGGATTTGGCCCAATCAAAATTCATATGTTTTAGCTTTTTTTTTTTACTTTTTTTATTATTTCTTACATAGTATGGAAATGCATTCATTTCCTCTGCATCGACCCGATTTATTATATATACTATCGGAGTGAAACAAAGGATCTAAAGAAGAGCAAAGGCTAGACTATATTAGTAACAAGTAAATCTTTTGTATGTGAAAAATATTGATCTTTTTGGGGGAGAAGAGCGAATCACAGGCAAGGTGTGAGACAACCCAGAAAGCACTTGATCATAATCAACTTTGTAAGCCAAGCCTACTTGGGTATTGAGCATTTTTTTACCTGTAAGAATTGAATTTCTTGGAATGTATAGTTTCAAATTTTGAAACTTGAATCGGATAACTTTTTTCTTATCTATAATTAGATGGAATATAGAATCATTTATATATGTATGGATAAGATATATATTTAGTTTATTATGTATCCATTTGTGTCCATTTGATTCGATTGGTTCTTGCTTGAGCCGGATGATGAAAAATTATCATGTCCGGCTCTGTCGGGGGATGGATTTATAAGAATTCACCTATCCCAATAACAAAAAACCCTGATTTGAACGATCCTGTATTAAGGGCTAAATTAGCTAAAGGTATGGGTCATAATTATTATGGAGAACCCGCATGGCCAAATGATCTTTTATATATTTTTCCCGTAGTAATTCTCGGTACTATTGCCTGTAATGTAGGCTTAGCCGTTCTAGAACCTTCAATGATTGGTGAACCCGCGGATCCATTTGCAACTCCTTTGGAAATACTACCCGAATGGTATTTTTTTCCCGTATTTCAAATACTTCGTACAGTACCTAACAAGTTATTGGGTGTTCTTTTAATGGTTTCAGTGCCTGTGGGATTATTAACAGTACCCTTTTTGGAAAATATTAATAAATTCCAAAATCCATTTCGCCGTCCGGTAGCAACAACCGTCTTTTTGATTGGTACTGCAGTAGCCCTGTGGTTGGGCATTGGAGCAACATTGCCAATTGATAAATCCCTAACTTTAGGTCTTTTTTAATTTTAAATGGATTCGCTTATTAAATTCAGTCAATTGTAAGTAAAATAACACGGTGTGTGTATCTAGGGAGAATTCACTTTCACTTTGAAGTGACTATTCCCTAGATACATTATTTATTCAATTATGGCCCGACTATATAGATTCGGATTGTGCTGAAGATTGAATGAAAACCTATTCTTTTTTGTAAATCAATTTCAAAATGCTTTTTTACTTCTTTTCTATAATGTCCAATATCTGTTTTACATCTTCTCTGTGAAAATGTTCAATTTTAATAAGGTCTTCCTGGCTCTTATTCAAAAGGTCGAAAAATGTATGTATATTGGACGTTTTAAGACAATTATAGATTCTGGGAGGCAACTCTGATTGGTCAATAAAAAAAAATTTCAATGCTATTTCTTTTTTCTTTTTTCTTAGTTTAGTTAATTTATCATAAAAAGGAAAAAAAGGTAAACTAACCTTGTGTTGAATGTTCTCTAAATGTGACTTTTCCTCTTCCGCATGTAGAAAAGGAATAAATAAGTCAATCAAATTCCGGGAAGCTTCGTGAAGTGCTTCTTTAGGAGTTAAACTTCCATTTGTCCATATTTCGAGAAAAAGTATTTCTTGTTTTTTATTACCATTCCCATAAGAATGAATACTATGATTTACATTTCGAACCGGCATGAATACAACATTATCTATAGGATAACTTTTGTCGTGAAAGTTATTTGGCGTTTTTATACCGTATCCTCTATTCCTTTCAATTTGTAATCCAATACACAAATAAATTGGTTCTGTTAGGCTAGCTATATGCTGTGTATTATCAATTATTTCCACAGAGGGCGGTAAGATGATGTCTTGAGAAGTTACATATCCGGGACCTTTGACACAAATAAATGCCTTGCGAGTTCCATACAGATTACTTCTCAATACAATTTCTTTCAAATTCATTAAAATTTCATGTACCGATTCTTGAATACCCGCTATGCTAGAATATTCATGTGGTACTTTCTCAGATTTTGCGCGTGTAATACATGTTCCTTCTATTTCTCCAAGCAAAGCCCTTCGCATCGCAATGCCTATTGTGTCGGCCTGGCCTTTCATAAGCGGAGATAGAATAAAGCGTCCATAATAAAGACGTTTACTATCTATTCTTGATTCAACACACTTCCACTGTAGTGTCCGAGTAGATACTTTTACTTTCTCTCGAACCATAGTAATATTCTTTTTGTCTTTGATCAACTCATTAAATCATTTATTTCTCTTGAAATCTCTTTAGTCTTTTTTTTTTTATTCCTACACACGTCTTTTTTTAGGAGGTCTACAGCCATTATGTGGCATAGGAGTTACATCCCGTACAAAATTTAATACTAAACCACTTCTACGGATAGCTCGTAATGCTGCATCTCTTCCGAGACCCGGACCTTTTATCATAACTTCTGCTCGTTGCATACCTTGATCCACTACTGCTCGAATAGCATTTCCTGCTGCGATTTGAGCAGCAAAGGGCGTCCCTCTTCTTGTACCCCTGAATCCACAAGTACCGGCAGAGGACCAAGAAATCACCCGACCCCTTACATCTGTAACAGTAATAATGGTGTTATTGAAACTTGCTTGAACATGAATAACTACCTTTGGTATTCTACGTGCATCCTTACGTGAACCAATGCGCACATTCCTGCGTGAACCGACTTTTGGTATAGGTTTTGCCATATTTTATCATTTTATAAAAATAAGTCAGAGATATATGGATATATCCATTTCATGTCAAAATAGATCTTCTATATTTTATTTGTTTATCCTTTTCTTTAAAATTGAAGATTGCTTTAGCAGTCTCTTTTTTTTTTTTTACTAGAAGAATTATCCTTGTCTTTGTTTATGTCTCGGGTTGGAACAAATTACAATAATTCGTCCCCTCCTGCGGATTAGCCTACATTTTTCACAAATTTTACGAACAGAAGCCCTTATTTTCATAGCTGTTATTCCTTAATCGCGAATTCGTTGGAAGAAAATAAGTTTCTTGAAATTTTTGAACCCTCAAACGAGCCCCCTGAAAGGAATCTTGAAGTTGAAAAAACCACTTAATTATTCTAACCCTTGTTAGGGATTTTAACAATTATATGTCCGGGGGGTTGAATCATAATGATTTACTTTAAATCAATTGAAATTGAATTTTTACCCTATCTACTTATAATATGTATACGTATAAAAAACTTCTTTTGGTCGTTTCTAAAGCATAATCTACAATCATATATTCATTATCCAAAGGAATCTCGACCATATCATTGAGAAAAAATTCATGAAGGTTTCATTACTGAATTTTTTTTTTTGTTCTTTCATTCCAGTTCCAGGTACTTCGAAGTATCAACTAATGTAGCACAGGAGGAGTCATAGTAATATTTAGTCGACAATTTGCCCTTTTCTTTTTTTTTTTCACAAATAAGAAGGTTTCAGATACAATTCGGATATTATATCTATAATATATGGATTGATTACCATATATAACACAAAATTTCTCCGCCGATTCCTTCTAGTCGAGCGTCTCGGTCTGTCATTATACCTTGAGAAGTAGAAAGAATTACAATACCTATCCCGCCTAATATTCTAGGAATATTTTGATAGTTAGAATAGATTCGTAGACCGGGTCGGCTTATCCGTTTTAAATTTAAAGTAGTTTGATATGGTCCTTTCCTATTTCTTCTATGTTGTAGGGTTAAAACAAAAAAGTCTTTATTGCTTTCCTGATGTTTTCTTACGTTCTCGATAAAACCTTCTCGTAAAAGTATTTTAACAATGGTTTCGGTGATGTTAGTTGATGCTATTCGAATCGTTCCTTTTCTATTCATGTCAGCATTTCGTATAGAGGTTATTATTTCAGCAATAGGATCCCTCCCCATCGTAAATTCTTCTTTCTCCCGAATTTTGATATAATCAACATGTTTTTTGATTTATTAGTATTAAAGGTATATGCATAAGACATAATATAATCTACTTGAGACATAATCCACAACAAATCTATATAATTTCAAGAATTTCGTTTAAATAGAGAATTCTATTGAAGTTATCATCTTATACTTATAATACTTCAGGAGCTAATGAAACGATTTTAGTGAAATTTAACTGTCTCAATTCCCGGGCGATTGCTCCAAAAATTCGAGTTCCTTTTGGATTTCCTTCTTGATCAATTACAACTGCAGCATTGTCATCATATCGTATTATAATACCGTTGTCACGCTTGAGTTCTTTACAAGTACGTACAATTACAGCTCTGATCACTTCTGATCTTTCCAGAGGTGTATTGGGTATTGCTTCCTTGATTACAGCAACAATAACGTCACCAATATGAGCATATCGGCGATTACTGGCTCCTATGATTCGAATACACATCAATTTTTGGGCTCCGCTGTTATCTGCTACATTCAAAATGGTCTGAGGTTGAATCATTTTTGAATCTCTTCTTTCAATGCAACAAAGGACGAAGAAAAAAAGAAATATTGTTTGTCAAAAAAAGAAAATCCACAATTGTTTTTGAATTTCTAAGACCTCTTTCTCTTGGTTTTCTATATTTCTATCCTGAAATAATGAATTGAGTTTTTATAGGCATTTTTGATGCTGCAATTAAAATAGCCTTTCTGGCTATATTTTCGGCCACTCCACCCATTTCATAAAGGATTTTACCAGGTTTAACGACAGCTACCCAATATTCGGGAGATCCTTTGCCCGAACCCATGCGTGTTTCCGTAGGTCTTACTGTAACTGGTTTGTCTGGAAATATACGTACCCATATTTTTCCACCCCGTCGTATATTTCGTGTCATTGCGCGCCGGCCGGCTTCTATTTGTCTAGATGTAATCCAAGCAGGTTCAAGTGCTTGAAGAGCATATCGGCCAAAACAAATACGATTGCCGCTACAAGATATTCCTTTCAGTCTTCCTCTATGTTGTTTACGGAATCTGGTTCTTTTCGGGTTATAGTTGATGTCTCTTTCTCAATTCCATCTCTACTACAGAACTGGACATGAGCAATTTCTTCTCATCCAGCTCCTCGCAAAAAAGAAAAAAAGTTTTAATAATAATAATTAATAAATAAAACTCCATTTTTTTTTTTTTATAAAAAAGAGATTGAATCATGGGATTCTTTAAAATCAGATTTCATTCAATCTATTCTAAATTTGTATATTTTATTTAAATATAATATATAGAATTCAATCTGGATTTTATTTTCATTTATAGATAATTAATGTCTTGTTATAAGGAATGCTTTTTTTTTGCATTTTGCATCATATTCATTTCATATTGGATCAACATGAGTAATTCAATAAAACTTTCGCGGGCGAATATTTACTCTTTCTATATCTAT